CGAGTAAGTCTTGAATGAGCCCCTTGAAAGCTTGAGGCAAATAAACGCATTTTTGTTCTACGTCTCCGAGCTACATATCCCCGTCTAATTCTGGTCATTGAATAGATGAAACTTTGACGAATAACTAATAGATTTCCTTTCTTTCAGTTATTCTTTTTCCCTTTCCTAGTCTATTAATAACAAAGCTTTTTTTCCAATGTATAAACTCAAAATTCCAATGGCCTTGGCTACTATAACCTTCCCGACCACTATTTTTCTTTTTTCTAGACATTTCACTTCGAAATAAGAAATCGTATTCTACTAGGTATCAAAATATAGTCAATAAAAATATAGTCAATATATATATATATATAAATGGATAAAGAAATAGTGGATTCCATCGTTTCTATGCTTACTTCTTAAACGGTGAGGTCTTCTCTATACACCGGAGCCTTTACTTCATTTAATCAAAGTTTTTGATAACTTGTATAGTTCACATTCTTTGGCTCTACCCATGAATTATCCAGTAATAGTTCTTTCACGACGAGATCTACTTATACAGTAACGGTATTTAATTATGAAAGTTGGCTGGGTAGCTAACCCTGTTAGTCCGTTCTTGCAAGAGGGGACCTAATCTTTCTGTTTTTTAAGTAAGATTTCCTCCGCTTAATGGATAACCATTTGCTACTAATGGAGAATTTCTTCTCATCTTAAATTGAGGTGATTGGATTTGTACCAATGGAAACCATAAATTTCATACACAATAGACTGAATAGATTTTTTGTAGATATTGAATGGAGTTCTTTTTCTATTCTATCCTATTCGCCGGTACTGATGATTGATACTGGAAAAAGTTTTCTTTCTTTTGTTTTGTACCAGCTCATGATCTGGACGAGTCGCACATACACCCTAGTACATGTTCCTCGACGCTGAGGGCATCCCCGAAGAGCGGGAGATTTTGTGACATTTCTGATTGGCTGTCTTGTATTTCTAATAAGTTGTTTAATAGTTGGCATGTTGAATCATATAAATAATTAAATAATGGGCTGGTTTAGATCAATCCTAACCGGATAATTACGAATTACTTCTATTTATTAAATTATTAAATTCGGCAAAAAGAGAAAATATGAAATTGCGGATTTACGCGAAATCGGGGCTTTTTTCACTCAACCGCTACAAGATCAATAATTCCATAAGCTTGGGCTTCTGTTGCTGACATAAAAACATCTCTTTCCATGTCTTCCGAGACAACCCATAAGGGTTTGCCCGTTCTTTGTACATAAACCCTTGTGAGGGTTTCACGCAGTTTCAGCAGTTCTTCCGCTTCCAGGATAAATTCTCCCGTTTGTGCCTCATAAAAAGAACTAGCAGGTTGATGGATCATTACCCTGATGGTATAACATAATAACATAAAAAGGCTTCCTTTATTTCGCATGATGAAGAGAAAAGAAAGATTAAAGAATAACAAGAAAAAAGATAGAATTGAACAACCGTACAGGCATCCTTTGTGCATACGGCTCTATAATAAAATTGACCTTTACCTTCCAAGAGAAAAATAGGATCTATCAGATCCCGATCGGTAAATGATCAAATTACCATCCTTCCCTTCGGAGGAGTTCAAAAATACTATGATGGCTCCGTTGCTTTATCTATTTTTTTGTTTGTCTTCGATTCAGCAATCCCAAAGTTTCTTTTTATCTGATCAAATAAGGAAAAAAGAATTTTTTTTTTCGCACTCTTTCAGAACATAAATATTATTAAGAGTCCCCTGGTGTGAAAATAAAAAAGTTTGTGACGCTGAACTGGAATCCCCGATAGAAAAAATAGGAAATACCCCCTTATCTCATACTACTCTCTCGATACATAATCTAATGTTTTGAAAAAACAATCAATAATTTTTTATATCGAATTCAAAGTGCCATGCTATTATTACTTAATATTCATATGGCGAAGGCATAGTCTTCTTTTTCTTGCAAACAAAAACCTCATTGGCGCCAAGCGTGAGGGAATGCTAGACGTTTGGTAATTTCTCCTCCGACCAAGATAAAAGATCCCATTGAAGCGGCTAATCCCATGCATATTGTATGTACATCTGGTCGCACAAATTGCATAGTATCATAAATAGCGACTCCAGGGATTACCCATCCGCCAGGAGAGTTTATAAACAAATACAGATCTTTGGTATCATCCTCGATACTAAGATATACCATAAGACCAATAAGTTGATTCGAGATCTCACTATCAACCTCCTGGCCTAAAAAAAGTAATCTTTCTCGATAAAGTCGGTTGATTAGGGTAAATTTGTATCCCTTAAGAACCGTACAGGCGCCTTTTGACGCATACGGTTCAACAAAAAAATTGCGAAAAAGAATCAATGTGCAGATTCCAATCCTCTTTCTTTTTTCATAGAAGGCTCTTTCTGACTTCTAACGAAAGGGCTTTTTTTCGATTTTTCAAAAAAAGACGAGTTTTTACTCCTTTCCTTATAATATAAAAATTCACTAAACTTATCGAATTAACT